ATCATATTATGATTATTATATAATGATTCATATATTCATATAATAATCATATAATGATTCATATAATAATCATATCATAGTTATTCTGTTATTCTATTCCAACCTCTTCTATTATTCTATGCCAATTATTATTCTATGCCACAGCAATTCTTTTTGTATGGATGATGAGATTCTATTGATACAGAGCTAATTCTATTGGCGTGCATCCAGTAGGAATTGAACCTACGAATTCGCCAATTATGAGTTGGGCGCTTTAACCATTCAGCCATGGATGCTTAACAGGGATCCTCGTACATGGTGCCAAAGTACAATTTACAATTTAATGAAATGTTTATAATAAATCAATTTTTTTTAACACATTAACCCAAACCGGGAGGGAAAAATATGAAAAAAAATCAACTTCAATTATGGCTTTTCGAATTGAGAGAGATATTGAGAGAGGTAAAAAACTCTGACTATTTAGTAGATTCATTGGCACAATTAAATTCCGTGGGATCTTTCATTAAAAATTTTTTCAATCAAGAACGTTTTATAAAACTCTTGGACCCCCGAATTTTTAGTATTATACTTTCACGCAATTCTTGGAGTATCCGACTTTCTTTAAAGGATTCAAAAAGAAATATAAATTTCACGATCAAAAGTATAGTACTATTTATATTAGTATTCCTTATATACCGCATAAGTAACAGAAAAATGGTTGAAAGCAAAAATTTGTATTTGACAGGGCTTCTTCCTATACCAATGAATTACATTGGACCCGTAAGTGATGGACCCAGAATTGATAGATTGGAAGAATCCTTTTGGTCTTCCAATATCAATAGGTTGATTGTTTCGCTCCTTTATCTTCCAAAAGGAAAAAAGATTTCTGAGAACAGTTTCCTGGATCCGAAAGAGAGTACTTGGGTTCTCCCAATAACTCAAAAATGTATCATGTCTGAATCTAACTGGGGTTCGCAGTGGTGGAGGAACTGGGTCGGAAAAAGGAGGGATTCCAGTTGTAAGATATCTAAGGAAACTGTCGCTGCAATTGAGATCTCATTCAAAGAGAAAGATATCAAATATCGGGAGTTTGTTTTTGTATATTATATGGATGATACGAACCCCAAGGACCCCGATTGGGAATTTTTTGATCATCTTTCTCCGAGGAAGAAGCGAAACAGAATCAACTTGAATTCGGGACAGCTATTTGAAATCTTAGTAAAAGACTCTATTTGTTATCTCATGTTTGCTTTTCGTAAAAAAATACCAATTGAAGTGGAAAGTTTCTTCAAACAACAGGGAGCTAGGTCAACTATTCAATCAAACGATATTGAACAAGTTTCCCATCTCTTCGCGAGAAAAAAGTTGGCTATTTCTTTGCCAAATTGTGCTCAATTTAATATGTGGCAATTCTACCAAGATCTCTTCCTTAGTTGGGGAAATAATCGGTACGAATCGGATTTTTTGAGGATTTTATTAGACAAAGTATGTAAGGATCGTTTTTTTAGCAAGGTACGAAATATTTCGTCAAATATTCAATACGATTCCACAAGATCTAGTTTCCTTCAAGGAAGGGATTCTAGCCAATTGGAGGGATCGTTTGATCAATCCAGAAATCTTGTTGATTCCATTAGTAACATGAGTACTCCTGGGTTGGCATATCACACATTGATCAATCAAAGAAAGATTCAACAACTAAAAAAAAGATCGATTCTTTGGGATCGTTCCTTTCTTCAAACAGAACGAACAGAGATAGAATCAGACCGATTTACTAAATTCCTTTCTGGATATTCCTCAATGTCCCGGCTATTCACGGAAGGTGATAAATGGTCCGAACTTTATATGGTTTCAAATCCTACTGCGAGGTCCACTAGAGATCATAAGCATAAGACGACGAACAACGAAAAATATGTTTCTTTTGCGCCTTACAGGCGAGCGGAAAATAAAGAAATGGTCAATTTATTCAAGATAATCCCATATTTACAAAAGACCGTCTCAATTCATCCCATTTCATCAGATAAGATTTCTTTGTTAAACAAAAATCTATTTTTGGATTTATTTCATCTATTCCATGATCGGAACGGGGGGGAATACATATTACACCACTATGTTGAATCAGAAAAGAGATTTAAAGAAATAGTAAATCTATTCACTCTATCAATAACCGAGCCGGATCTGGTGTATCATAAGGGATTTTCCTTTTTTATTGATGCCTACGGATGGGATCGAAAACAATTCTTGAATGAAGTATTCAACTCCAGGGATGAATCGAAAACGAAATCTTTATTGGTTCTACCTCCTATTTTTTATGAAGAGAATAAACCTTTTTATCGAAAGATCAGAAAAGAAATAGTCGTATTTGCTAGCAACAAAATAATGGAGGCAGTCAATCAATATGGATTGATCCGAAATATGATTCAAATCCAATATAGCACCTACGGATACATACGAAATGCATTGAATCAATTCTTTTTCATTTTAATGAATAGATCCGATCCGAACTTCGAATATGGAATTAAAGGGGGTTTAGCCATAGGAAATGATACTCTGAATAATAGAACTATAATGAAATATAGGATCAACCGACATTTATCTAATTTGAAACAGAGTCGGAAGAAATGGTTCGATCTTCTTATTTTTCTTTCTAAAACCGAGAGATCCATGAATTGGGATCCTAATGCATATAGATACAAATGGTCTAATGGGAGCAAAAATTTCCAGGAACATTTCATTTCTGAGCAGAAGAGCCGTTTTCTTTTTCAAGTTCAAGTAGTGTTCGATCAATTACGTATTAATCAATATTCGATTGATTGGTCTAAGGTTATCGACAAAAAAGATTTGTCAAAGTTACTTCTCTTTCTGTCAAGGTCACTTCTGCTTTTTTCTAAGTCACTTCGTTTTTTCTTTGTGAGTTTCGGGAATATACCCATTAATGGGTCCGAGATCAATATCTATGAATTGAAAGGTCCGAATGATCAACTCTGCAATCAGCTGTTAGAAGGAATAGGTCTTCAAATCGTTCATTTGAAAAAATTAAAACCCTTCCTTTTGGAAGATCATGATACTTCACAAAAATCGAAATCTTTAATAAATAGAAATGAAAGTGCGTCAGCGTCACCGCCAAAGCGGATGATTGACTCATTCTATACTAGAAAGAATCGAATAAAATCTTTTGATAACACGGATTCTTCCTATTTCTCAATGATATACCACGATCAAGACAATTGGCTGAATCCCGTGAAACCATTTCAGAGAAGTTCATTGATATCTTCTTTTTATAAAGCAACTCGACTTCAATTCTTGAATAATCTACAGCAATTCGGCTTCTATTGTAAGAAAAGATTCCCTTTTTATGTAGAAAAGGCACGTATCAAGAATTCTGATCTTATCTATGAACAATTTCTCAATACCTTGTTCATTGGCAACAAAATATTTTCTTTGTGCGGCGGTAAAAAAAAACATGCTTTTTTGGAGAGAGATGCTATTTCAGCAATCGAGTCACTGGTATCTAACATATTCATACCTAAGGATTTTTATGATTTTACAATTCGATACGATCCATTCGTCCGTAGCGCTATTTATTCGATCGCAGATATTTCTGGAACACCTCTAAAAGAGGAGCAAATAGTCAATTTGGAAAGAACTTATTGCCAACCTCTTTCGGATATGAATCTATCTGATTCAGAAGGGAAGAACTTGCATCAGTATCTCAATTTCAATTTTAACATGGGTTTGTTCAATTTAAACATGGATTTGATCCACGTACCATCCGAAAATAGGAAAAAACGAAAAAGGAGTCTTTTTCCAAAGAAAAAAAAATGCGTTGAGATTGAAAAAGAGCAGATGTATAGAACCTTTCTCTCAAGATGGAATCTATTCAAAACATATATGCCATGGTTCTTTACTTTGACAGGGTACAAATATCTAAATTCGATAGTTTTCGATACCTTTTCGGAACTATTACCGATATTACTAAGTATCAGTAAAACAAAAAATGTATCCACTTTTAATGATATTATGCTTAGATCCTATATATCATGGCGAAGTCTTAATAAACCACCACTATGGGATCTGGGTATGAGGGGACGGACGGAGATTCCGAGGAAGATTTTCCATAATCTTCTTCTGTCTCAAGAAATGATTGATCGAAATCAAAATAATGAGTCACCATTGATATCGACACATCTAAGATTGACAAATGTTCGGGAGTTACTCTATTTAATACTTTTTCTTCTTCTTGTTACTGGATATCTCGTTTATACACATCTCCTTGTTGTTTCCCGAACCTATAGTAAGTTACAGACAGAGTTTGAAAAAATCAAGATGATGGAATCATGCAAAATTAAAATTGAGGTGCAAATTCTTAGAGATAATTATCCCCCATTTGGATTTAGATCTTTTTCGAGCTGGTTTGGTAATTTATTTCTATTTTTTCTGGAAAAATCAAGAGTAAGGTTTTGTACAAAGTTTATATGGAATTGTTTGTGGGAATTTAGAGAGCAATTGCTAGGGAAACCTGACCCTTATCTTTCTTCCTCGGGCTCGGGGTCCTCTTTTTACTGTGGGTTCGAACCAGACGATGAGGGTAAATTTTTGCATACCAATCTCATGGATATCATACGTAGCGTACCCATGCCAAAACCCTTGGCTATAAGCCGTTTTCTGATAAATACGAGACATATGAGTCATGTAAGTAGAGAGATTTTTTTATGGTCATCGTTATCGAAAGATGAACAATCGAACGAGGGTTTTATGGAGGCCGTGCTCCTAAACAGTGATTTGAGAATTGATGATAGACAAAGAAAGTTATTTTTTAATGTATTAAACATAACGGCAGAAACAAGGATTGATCAAATTCTATTGAGTCTGACTCATAGTGATCATTTATCAAAGAATGACTTAGCTTATCAAATGGTTGAAGAGCCCGGAGTAGTTTCCTTACGCTACTTAGTTGACATTAATAAAAAGTATCTAATGAATTATGAGTTCAATACATCCTGTTTAGCAGAAAGACGTATATTCCTTGCTAATTATCATACAATCACTTATTCAGCAGAAACTCTATGTAGAGCGAATAGTTCTCATTTCCGATCTCATGGAAAACCAAAACCCTTTTCACTCCGCTTAGCATCATCCCCCCCCAGGGGTATTTTATTGATAGGTTCTATGGGAACTGGACGATCCTATTTGGTGAAATCCCTCGCGGCAAACTCCTATGTTCCTTTTATTACAGTATCTCTGAGTAATATGGTGACGGAAGAGCTTTTTCGATATGAGTGGATTGATGAGCTTATTACAGCTCAGGATGTTGAAAACTATGAGGAATGGCTTGATGAAGCGAACGAGTGGTATAATAGGGTTTTGTGGGGTGATGGCGATAATCAGGAGTCCTCTTTTATTGATTCTATTATTTCTAAGAACGGCGAGTATATCCCCGAGGATGATATCCCCGAGATTTTCAATAGTAATAAGTATGATTTTCGGAAATTTATTGAATATGAGTGGGTGAAGGAAGTACTTCTATATATAAATGATTGTAATCCGAGTAATTTCGACTTCGACAACTTTTTGATGCACGTTCAATTCGAATTTGCAAAAGCAATGTCTCCTTGCATAGTTTGGATTCCAAACGTTCATGAAATAGATCCGAATAAGAATAATTACTTATCCTTCGGTCTATTAGTGAACTATCTCTCAGGGGATTGTGAAAGATCTTCCATGGTTGATTCGGAAGGATATTCCACAGGAAATACTCTTGTTTTTGCTTCGACTCATATTCCCCAAAAAGTGCATCCCGCTCTAATAGCCCCGAATAGATTTAGTACCTGCATTAAGATACGAAAACTTCTTATTCCACAACAACGAAAGCACTTTTTCACTCTTTCACGGACTAAAGGATTTCACTTGGAAAAGAAAATGTTCCATAATAAGGGATTCGGGTCCATAACCACGGGTTCTACTATACAAGATCTTTTAGCACTTACCGATGAGGTCTTATCGATTAGTATTAGACAGAAGAAATTAATTATCGACACTGATATGATTAGATCTGCTCTTCATAGACAAACTTGGGATTTTCGAACTCATGTAAGATCGGTTCCGGATCATGGTATTTTTTTCTATCAGATAGGAAGGGCTGTTGCACAAAATTTATTTCTAAGTGATTGCCCCATAGATCCTATATCTATCTATATAAAAAATAAATCATATACCGAAGGAGATTCCCATTTGTACAAATGGTATTTCGAGCTTGGAAAGAGCATGAAGAAAATAACGATACTTCTGTATCTTTTGAGTTGTTCTGCCGGATTGGTTGCTCAAGGCCTTTGGTCTCCACCCGGACCCGAAAATGTGATCGCTAATTATGGACTTACTGAGAATGATTCTGATCTAGTTCATGGCCTATTAGAAATAGAAAGCGCTCTTTTGGGATCCTTACATACCGAAAAAGATTTCAATCTTTTTGATAATGACCGAGTGCCGTTGCTTCTTCGGCCCGAACCAAGGGGTCCCTTAGATGTGATGCAAAATGGATTTTGTTCTATCCTTGATAATAAAGAAATACACGGATTGAAGTCTAAAGACGGTCAAGAAGGAGAAGACTTCGACCTGCAAAATAAAAATATAAAGGATCTTTTTGTAAATAGCTTATTAAGTAACATAGGTTGGGCTCCTAGAATATGGCGCCCTTGGTTATTTCTATTTGATTATATCGGAAGGTCCAATGAATTGGGATTTCCCTATTGGGCTGGGGCATTTCGGGACAACCGGGTCATATATGAGAAAAAAGGTCCGTTTCGAAATCTTGACCTAGAGTATGATGATCGGGATATGTATTTTGATGATTTTGATAGAGATGCGGAAGAAAACAAGTACGAGCTTCAAGATATTTATAATCCTCAAGATCATTATGATGATAATGATAATTATAAGTATATTCATCCTGAGGATGAAGATCGAGAAGAGAAAATGGAGGAATCTAAGAGTCTTGGGGAGTTTTTGGAGCGTAAAGCCAAAGCCCGGGACATAGACAAGGAAGGGAAGGAGCTTGTACGTGAAGCTAAACTTGAACGTGACAAACATATAATGAAGTTATTAATGAGTGGACCGGCCGATCATCCTATAAACGCTAGATTTTCCCAAGAAGAGGGTTTTTTTCGAAGAAACCAATTCATTTGGGACCCCGCGGATCCAATTTTTTTCATATTGACAGATCAGCCCCTTAGCTCTGTGTTTTCAAATCGAAAATTAGAGGTAAATGA